ATTTGGTAACATAAGATTTAATTGTAGAACGAATCATCTGGATCATTTTTTATCGATATTCCTGGTTACTAATACTGACCAGGAAATCTCTATTAAACAAAATAAAAGAGGGAATTCTTTCTCTTTCTTCCGTGAAATTAGTTAACAAGGTCTTGCATCTTTCTATATCTCCCGAAAATCATACCCCACTAAGAATCCTTTTTGGGGGGTCAATTATTATAACGAATTCTCTATAAATTTGTAAGAAACCCTTTCTTTAGTAAATTTTATTAAATTTATAAGATAAGAACAAGATAATAACTAATAAGATGAATAATATAAAGGGTGGATTATCATACATATATTTCATGTAGAAACATGTAGAAAGATGAATAGGTCCATTTATTTACATATTTATTGTATTTTATTAATTAATATATATTTATTAAAACATATACTTATATACTCACTATTAAGTATATATATACTCACTTAGGTATACTTAGTATAATATAATAATTATATATGAATTATAAGATATCTTTATAACAATATAAGGATAAGGTTAAAATATTAATATAAAACGATAACAATAAATAACAGGTACAAATATTAAATCGAGGTACCCATTCTATGATAACTCTCAACAGCTTTCCCTCAATTTTTGTGCCTTTAGTGGGCTTAGTATTTCCGGCACTTGCAATGGCTTCTTTATTTCTTTATGTTCAAAAAAACAAAATTTTTTAGATACGCTAAGGACAAATCTTATCTATTTTTTTTCAAGACTTACTTGGATCATAACACGGCTATATATTTAGTAGAATATGGTATAACATGTGACTTCCTTTGGGCATAAGCTTTTATGTATGTGTAAATATTATATATGGGTAAATGAATTATAACTATTTTCAAATAGATCGGAATCGGGGGGAATTTATGAAATGGAAATCTATATGTATTAAGAAATCATATGGTAAATCATATGAAAGGGATGTTATTATTTTAGTTTGGATCTAAGAAATTCAATGAATTACCCCTCAAGGTTCACATCATAATAGTGCTGGTTGATGAGAGTTACTTCGGCAACAAAAAAAAAAGTAAAAAAAAAAAAAATTATTTTTGTTATTCTACCAATTCCAATAAAATGCAACTAGGTCTAGGTATAGTATGAGTTGGCGATCAGAACGTATATGGATAGAACTTATCGCGGGGTCTCGAAAAACAAGTAATTTCTGCTGGGCCTTTATTCTTTTTTTAGGTTCATTAGGGTTTTTATTGGTTGGAACGTCCAGTTATTTTGGTAGGAATTTTATATCTTTATTTCCTTCTCAGCAAATAATTTTTTTTCCACAAGGGGTCGTGATGTCTTTTTATGGGATCGCGGGTCTTTTTATTAGTTCCTATTTGTGGTGCACAATTTCGTGGAATGTGGGTAGTGGTTATGATCGATTCGATATAAAAGAGGGCGTAGTGTGTATTTTTCGTTGGGGATTCCCTGGAAAAAATCGTCGCATATTCCTCCGATTCCTTATGAAAGACATTCAGTCCATCAGAATCGAAATTAAAGAGGGTATTTATGCCCGTCGTGTCCTTTATATGGAAATCAAAGGACAGGGGGCCATTCCCTTGACTCGTACTGATGAGAATTTGACTCCACGAGAAATTGAGCAAAAAGCTGCTGAATTGGCCTATTTCTTGCGTGTACCAATTGAAGTATTTTGAAAAAAGAAAAAGGAACTGAAGAATGAATACTTTTCAAGAGAGAAAAAGTTAAGAATCCTCTTTTTTTTTTTTGAAATATTTAAAATTTTGATAAAACGGGAGTTCTTTCGTCTTGAAATCTGACTACTATTAATTTGAAGTGGGTTTTTTCTTATTCTATTTCTGTATTCTTTTTAAATTCAAGGACTAAACACTATACTGAATCATAAAAAAAAAACCGGAAATAGATTCATGGGCTCGATGACTTGTAATAGAACTTATGCTTGATAGAAATATCAGCATCGTATAGAGTCGACGAATGGGGTGTGTTCATTAAAAATAAAAAAATTCACAGACGAAAAAATGGTAAAAAAGAAAGTATTAATTTCCCTTCTATATCTTGGATCTATAGTATTTTTGCCTTGGTGTATCTCTTTCTCATTTAATAAAAGTATGGAATCTTGGGTTACTAATTGGTGGAATACTAGTAAATCCGAAATTTTTTTAAATGATATTCAAGAAAAGAGTATTCTAAAAAAATTCATAGACTTAGAGGAACTCCTTCGTTTGGACGAAATGATAAAGGAATACCCGGAAACACATTTACAAAAGCCTCACATCGAAATCTACAAAGAAACGATCCAATTGATCAAGATGCACAACGAGGATCGCATCCATACAATTTTACACTTCTCGACAAATATAATCTGTTTCGTTATTCTAAGTGGTTATTCTATTCTAGGTAATGAAGAACTCGTTATTCTTAACTCTTGGGTTCAAGAATTCCTATATAACTTAAGCGACACAATAAAAGCCTTTT